GGTGGGGAAAGGGGAAGCATTCAAAATTGTAGAGTATACAGAAGAAGAAAGAAAAAGAGAAGAAGAAAAAGAGACGAAGGAAAGAATGGAGAAAGAGCGAATACAGATAGCAGAGGCCTGGGATACCATTCCAGTTACACAAGTAATAAGAGGTTGCATGTTACTAACTCAATCTATTTTTAGAAAATATATTGTATTACCTTCATTGCTAATTGCAAAAAATAGTGGACGCATGCTCCTATTTCAATTTCCCGAATGGTTTGAGGATTTACAGGAATGGAATAGAGAGATGCATGTTAAATGTACCTATAATGGTGTTCCATTATCCGAAACAGAATTTCCGAAAAATTGGTTGACAGACGGTATTCAGATAAAAATCTTATTTCCTTTCCGTCTGAAACCTTGGCACAAATCGAAACTACGATCATCTAAGAAAGGTTTAATGAAAAAGAAAAAAGATGTTTTTTGTTTTTTAACAGTTTGGGGAATGGAAACTGAACTTCCTTTTGGGTTGCCCCGAAAACGACCTTCCTTTTTTAAACCCATTTTTAAGGAAATTGAAAAAAAAATTGGAAAATTGAAAAAGAAGTCTTCTCGAGTTCTAATAGTTTTTAAAAGAAAAATAAAATTACTTCGAAAAGTTTTAAAAGAAACAAAAGAATGGGTTATCGAAAGTGTTATTTTTATAAAAAGAATAATAAAAGAACTTTCAAAAATTCTGTTATTTCGATTAACAGGAGGAAAAGTATATGAATCAAGTGAAATTAAAGAAGAAAAAGATTCTATAATAAGCAATCAGCTAATTCACGAATCGTTTAGTGAAATTGCATCTACGAATTGGACAAAGTCTTCATTAACAGAAAAAAAAATCAAGGATTTGACTACTAAAACAAGTACAATTCGAAATCAAATAGAAAGAATTATAAAAGAGCAAAAAAAAGTAACTCCAAGAATAAATAATATTAGTCTTAAAAAAACAAGTTATAATGCTAAAAGATTCGAAAAATGGCAAATATTAAAAAAAAGAAATGCTCGATTAATCTCTAAATTACCTCTTTTTTTGAAATTTTTCATTGAAAGAATCTACACAGATATATTTTTATGTATCATTAATATTTCCAGAATGAATACAGAACTTTTTCTTGAATCAACAAAAAAAATTATTGATAAATCCATTTACAATAATGAAAGAAAACAAGAAAGAATTAATAAAATTAAGAAAAATCTAATTCCATTTATTTCGACTATAAAAAAGTCACTTGATAATATTAGTAATAGTCAAAAAAATTCACCTATTTTTTGTGACTTATCCTACGTGTCACAAGCATATGTATTTTTCAAATTATCACAAATCCAAGTTAGTAACTCGTATAAATTAAGAGCTGTTCTTCAATCTCAAGGAATTCCCCCGCCTGAAATAAAGGATTCTTTTGAAACACAAGGAATGGTTGATTCAAAATTAGGGGATAAGAAACTTCCGAGTTATGAAATGAATCCATGGAAAAAGTGGTTAAGAGGATATTATCAATACAATTTATCTCAGAGCAGATGGTATAGATTAATACCAGAAAAATGGCGCAATACAGTTCATCAGCGTCGTATAGCTAAAAAGGAAAATTTTAGCAAAAGGCATTCATATGAAAAAGACCAATTAATTGATTTAAAAAAACAAAAACAAATTGAAGTATATTCATTATCTAATCAAAAAAGAAAAGAGAATTTGCAAAAATACTATAAATATGATCTTTTATCATATAAATTTCTTAATTATGAAAATAAAACGGAATACTTTTTTTATAGATCTCCGTTTCAAGGACGTAAGAAGCAAGAGATTTCTTATAACATGCATAAAGAAAATATACTGAGGAACATCCCTATCGATAATTATCTAGGAAAGGTCGATATTCTATATATGGAAAAAACGGTCGATAGAAAATATTTTGATTGGAACATTCTCAATTTTGATCTTAAACAAAAAGGCGATATTGAGGCCTGGGTCAGCAATGGGAATCAAAATACTCAAATAATTCCTAAAAAAGATCTTTTTTACCTTATGATTCCAGAAATCAATCCACCAAACTCCGACAAAGTATTTTTTGATTGGATGGGAATGAATGAAAAAATGCTAAAGTGTCACATAGCGAATTTGGAACCTTGGTTCTTCCCAGAATTTGTGTTACTTTATAATGCATATAAAAGGAAACCTTGGTTTATACCAAGCAAATTACTTCTTTCAAATTTTCATAAAAATGAAAATAGTAGTGAAAATAAAAAAATAAATCAAAAGCAAAAAGGAAGTTTTTTGATACCATCGAATAAAAAGCATCGAAATCAAGGAGAAAAAGAACCCACAAGTCCAGGAAATCTTGGATCCGTTCTCTCACAACAAAAAGATAGTGAAGAAAATTATGCAAGATCAGACATGAAAAAGGAGAAAAAGAAAAAACAATACAAAAGCAGCGTGAGAGCAGAACTAGATTTCTTCCTGAAACGTTATTTGCTTTTTCAATTGAGATGGGACGATACTTTGAATGAAAGACTGATCAATAATGTCAAGGTATATTGTCTCCTGCTTAGACTGATAGATCCAACCCAAATTACTATACCCTTGATTCAAAATGGAGAAATGAGTTTGGATATAATGCTGATTGAGAAGAATTTAACTCTTAGCCAATTGATGAAAAAGGGAATATTGATTATAGAACCCATTCGTCTGTTTGGAAAAAACGATGCACAATTTATTATGTATCAAACCATAGGTATTTCATTGGTTCATAAGAGTAAGCACCAAACTAATCAAAAATACCAAGAACAAAGATATGTTTCTAAGAAGAATTTTGATGAAACTATTTCATCACACCAAAGAATAACTGAAAATAGAAACAAAAATCATTTGGATTTGCTTGTTCCTGAAAAGATTTTATCGTTTAGACATCGTAGAAAGTTGAGAATTCGAAGTTGTTTTAATTCAAAGAATAGAAATGTTGAAGATAGAAATCCAGTATTTTGGAATGCAAAGGATGTAAAAGACAGCATTTCGCATGACAGTAACCATTTTGATAGAGAGAAAAATCAATTAATGAAATTAAAGCTCTTTCTTTGGCCTAATTATCGATTAGAGGATTTAGCTTGTATGAATCGTTATTGGTTTGATACCAATAACGGCAGTCGTTTCAGTATGTTAAGAATACATCTGTATCCACGATTGAAATTTTGACATTTCGTGGATAATACACTTTTTCTATATATTCTATACCCTATATATATAATAGGGTATATCAAAGCAAACAAATACATAGATCACATGTCTTGTCTCACATTTCATTCTAATATCCAATAGGAAATGAATAATGTCTCGATTAGATCTCGAAATGAATCAACAGAACCTTCTTTGTTTTAGGTCTAAATTCTTCGATGCGAAAATGTACCAATCCTTTTCTATCCCTATCTAAATCCAATTAGAAATTGGATTAATTGATTTGAATTCCGAAAATTAGGAGTTCATAAAGAAATTTGGATTAGATTATTGTATATACCAGATTCCAATTAATGGCATTATTATTACTGATCAATAAAATCCATATCTGTAAAAAGGGAAAGGGGATTTTTTTATGGTAACAAATTCATTCATTTCGGTTATTTCTCAAAAAGAAAACGAAGAAAACAGAGGGTCTGTTGAATTTCAAGTATTCAGTTTTACCACTAAGATAAGAAGACTTACTTCACATTTGGAATTGCACAAAAAAGACTCTTCATCCCAGAGAGGTTTGCGGAAAATTTTGGGAAAACGCCAACGACTGCTGGCCTATTTGTCAAAAAAAAATAGAAGACGCTATAAAGAATTAATTAGTGAGTTAAATATTCGAGAGATAAAAACTCGTTAATTTGAAGCGTGATACCATTTGAGCTTAGTCGTTTAAATTTTGATGAACTTCTTTTTACTTTCAGCAATGCATGGAAGAACGACTCGGGAAAAAACTTATGATTGCACCAACTACAAGAAAAGACCTCATGATAGTCAATATGGGCCCTCACCACCCATCAATGCATGGTGTTCTTCGACTGATTGTTACTCTCGATGGTGAAAATGTTATTGATTGTGAACCAATACTGGGTTATTTACATAGAGGGATGGAGAAAATTGCGGAAAATCGAACAATTATACAATATTTGCCTTATGTAACGCGTTGGGATTATTTAGCTACTATGTTCACAGAAGCAATAACCGTAAATGGACCCGAACAGCTAGGCAATATTCAAGTACCTAAAAGGGCTAGCTATATCAGAGCTATTATGTTGGAGTTAAGTCGTATCGCTTCTCATTTGTTATGGCTTGGCCCGTTTATGGCAGATATTGGGGCACAGACCCCTTTCTTCTATATTTTTCGAGAACGAGAGTTAATATATGACTTGTTCGAAGCTGCTACCGGTATGCGCATGATGCATAATTATTTTCGTATCGGAGGAGTAGCTGCTGATCTACCTCATGGCTGGATAGATAAATGTTTGGATTTTTGCGATTATTTTTTAACCGGGGTTGCTGAATATCAAAAGCTTATTACGCGGAATCCTATTTTTTTAGAACGAGTTGAAGGCGTAGGCATTATTGGCGCAGAAGAAGCACTAAATTGGGGTTTATCGGGCCCAATGCTACGAGCTTCCGGAATACAGTGGGATCTTCGTAAAATTGATCGTTATGAGTCTTACGACGAATTTGATTGGGAGATTCAATGGCAAAAAGAAGGGGATTCATTAGCTCGGTATTTAGTACGAATCAGTGAAATGACAGAATCCATAAAAATTATCCAACAGGCTCTGGAAGGAATTCCAGGGGGACCCTATGAGAATTTAGAAATTCGACGCTTTGGTAGAATAAAAGACCTTGAATGGAATGATTTTGACTATCGATTTATTAGTAAAAAACCTTCTCCAACTTTTGAATTGTCTAAGCAAGAACTTTATGTAAGAGTCGAAGCACCAAAAGGAGAATTGGGAATTTT